TCTTCAATACCTGCTATGGTAGAATATTCGTGTGGTATCTTCTCAGATTTTGCACGTGTGATACAGGTTCCTTCTATTTCTCCAAGCAAAGATCTTCGCATCGCGATGCCTATCGTATCGCCTTGACCTCTCATAAGCGGAAACAAGATAAAACGCGCATAATTAAGACGCTTGCTGTCGGCTCTTGATTCAACACACTTCCACTGTAGTGTCCGAGTAGATACTTCTATTTCCTCTCGAAGCATAGTAATATTATTTGATCGTTGAATCATTTATTTCTCTTGAACTTGAAATCGGTTCAATTCTTATTTCTACACACGTCTTTTTTTCGGAGGTCTACATCCATTATGTGGCAGAGGAGTTATGTCCCGTATGAAACTTAAGCGTATACCACTTCTACGAATGGCTCGTAATGCTGCATCTCTTCCGAGACCAGGACCCTTTATCATGACTTCTGCTCGTTGCATACCTTGATCGACTACTGTACGAAGGGCATTTCCCGCTGCAGTTTGGGCAGCAAATGGTGTCTTTTTTCTTGCGGTTCTGAATCCGCAAGTACCGGCGGAGGCCCAAGAAACCACCCGACCCCGTACATCTGTAACCGTTACTATGGTATTGTTGAAACCGGCTTGAACATGAATAACTCCTTTTGGTATTCTACGCCCATTCTTACGTGCACTAAGACGTCCAGTCCTACGTGCACTAAGACGTCCGTTCCTACGTGAACCAACTCTTGGTCTTATTTTAATAGGTTTTGCCATATTTTATCATCTCATAAATAGGAGTCAGAGATATATGGATCTATCCATTTCATGTTAAAACAGATCATTTGGACATTGAGTTCTTTAGAGAGCTTCTATTGTATTGTCGATTTTTAGTTTAGATTCGAAGGATTATCCTTGTCTCTGTTTATGTCTCGGGTTGGAACAAATTACTATAATTCGTCCCCGCCTACGGATCAGTCGACATCTTTGACAAATTTTACGAACGGAGGCTCTTATTTTCATATTTGTAATTCCTTAATTCTTAATCTATTCCTTGGAAGAAAATAAGTCTCTTGCAATTTTGAAATGTGAGTCCCCATGAGAGTAGTGTGAGTGTTGAAAAGCTCACCTAGTCATTCAAATCTTTGTTGTTCAGTCGATAAATGATACGCCCCTTGCTTGAATCATAACGACTTACTTCGATTTTGACTCTATCTCCTGGTAGTATCCGGATAAAACTACATCGTATCTTTCCTGAAATATAACCTAGAATCAAATCTTCATTATCTAAACGAACCCGGAACATACCATTGGGCAGTGATTCTGTAATTAAACCTTCATAAATCAATTTTTGTTCTTTCATTCCAGGTAATCCTTTTGAAGTATCAACTCATGGAGGAGGAGTGATATTTGTCTGCTTTTTTTTTCACAATATAGGAATAGGAAGTTACCGACCCAATTCGGATACCAGAAAGATCACCATATATAACACAAAATTTCTCCACCGATTCTTTCTAGTCGAGCCTCTCGGTCTGTCATTATACCTCGAGACGTAGAAAGAATTACAAGCCCCATTCCTCCTAAAATCTTAGGGATTTGTTGATAGTTAGAATAGATTCGTACACCGGGTCGGCTGATACGTTTTAAAATAGTTCTATATGGCCCTTTCCTATGCCTTCTTCTATATCGTAGGGTTGAAACTAAGAAATTTTTGTTCCTTTCTCGGTGTTTCCTCACGTTTTCGATAAAGCCTTCTCGTAGAAGTATTTTCACAATGTTTTCGGTGATATTAGTAGATGCTATTCGAACCAGTTCTTTGTTATCCATTTCAGCGTTTCGTATAGAAGTTATTATGTCGCCAATAGTGTCCCTACCCATGGTGAGCTATAATCATTGGTGCCTCTGAGTTTTTATATTATCAACATGCTCTTTTTGTTCTTTCTCAATTATTAAGGATTTGTAAGGGATATACGTGAGACACAATCTACTAATTCATTGATTCTATTTCAGATACACTGAAGATATCGCGGTCTCGTCTATGAGTCTTTATAATACCTCAGGGGCTAATGAGACTATTTTAGTAAAATTAAACTGTCTCAATTCCTGAGCGATCGCACCAAAGACTCGAGTTCCTTTTGGATTGCCTTTTTGATCAATGATAACTGCGGCATTGTCATCATATTGTATTATCATGCCATTGTCACGTTTGAGTTCTTTACATGTACGTACAACTACAGCTCTGATCACTTCTGATCTTTCTAGAGACATATGAGGCACTGCTTCTTTGATTACAGCAACAATAATATCACCAATATGAGCATATTGGCGATTACTAGCTCCTATGATTCGAATACACATCAATTTTCGAGCTCCGCTGTTGTCCGCTACATTTAAATGGGTTTGAGATTGAATCATAGCTTTTTTTGATCTTTATCTTTCAATGCAAAGAAAGGCCAAAGGAAAAAAGAAATATTGTTTGGCCATAAAAAAAAAAAAAAACCAACCTCCGGTTCTTTTTTCATCAGAAAGACCCCTTTCCTTTGTTTGCACATCCCTATTCGACAATAAGGAATTGTGCTCGTATAGGCATTTTTGACGCAGCTATTGAAATAGCTTCTCTAGCTACTTTTTCTGATACCCCAACCATTTCATAAAGGATTCGACCCGGTTTCACGACGGATACCCAATATTCGGGAGATCCTTTCCCCGAACCCATACGCGTTTCCGTTGGTCTTATTGTCACGGGTTTGTCTGGAAATACGCGTACCCATACTTTTCCACCACGACGCGCATACCGTGTCATTGCTCGTCGTCCTGCTTCTATTTGTCTAGATGTGATCCAAGCCGGTTCAAGTGCCTGAAGAGCGTATCTACCGAAACAAATCCGATTGCCTCGATAAGAAACTCCCCGCATTCTTCCTCTATGTTGTTTACGGAATCTGGTTCTTTTTGGGTTATAGTTGATGGTTGTTTCGCAATTCCATCTCTACTGCAGAACCGGACATGAGAGTTTCTTCTCATCCAGCTCCTCGCGAATGAAACAATTCAATAATATTAGAGATAGGTATTCAATGAATAATACACTGAATCATAGGATTTTTTTTTTTTTTTGATATGATAACCAATCTTGATTTGAACTTTTATTGAATCTCCTAAAATGTCGTTTTAAGGCTTTCGCGGGCGAATATTGACTCTTTCAAGATCTGTTTCATCCGAAGGGTCAGTCTATGACCTCTCAGAATAACTGAATTGGTTTCTGGTGCGTTCCGCCATCCCACCCAATGAATTATTAGAATTCGTTTTGAATAGAATTTTCCACAGTCACAGGTTCCGTCGTTCCCATCACTTCTTGATGAATGGCTAGGCCCGAACTCCGCAATGGAGCTCTTAATTGAATTTGTGGTTCCTGAGTCAATCTCCTCAGCCTTTGAATTGACTTGATGCTCTTTTTTTTTTTAGGTTTTTCATACCACACGTATTGATGCTTTATTACACTGCCTTTTCTGAGATGATTCATAGACCATACATATTGGAATCATATATCATGGATATTCTAGTTCTCTCTTTCTATCATCTTTCCATTTATCCAATCCTTTTTTTTTATGTAAAAAGATTTCAGTTGCTACAACGATATGATCGATTGATCATAGAGTCACTGTTGCCTTGGATCCAGATAACACGAAGCAATGAGCTGGTTATTAGTTCGATAGTTATTAGTTGATACTCCTATTCTGGTATTGGCTGTCCCCCCTTTTTTTGGAACCCTCACCTAAATGAAATAAAAAACCGACGAGTCACACACTAAGCATAGCAATTATACCAAAGGGGCAATCTAATTTTTATTCAATCCTATAGAATAAAAAGAAAAAAAAAAAAGAAGAATTGCTTATTTTTGATTGAACGAAAAAGGATCAAAGAGTTTGTTATTTTGTGTTTCATCGCTGGATAGAACGCAACTCCAAAGAAAGGATTCTTATTCCTCGCCCGCAAATCTCCAAATTTTGATGCCTAATACCCCATAAACCATTCGAACTGTATATGAACAATAATCAATTTTAGCTCGAATGGTTTGTAGAGGAACCCTACCTTCTCTGATCCATTCGACACGTGCAATTTCTTTTCCGTCGATACGGCCTGCAATTTGTACTTGAATTCCTTTTGTTTTCCCTGTGGCAATGGTTAATTCAATCGCTTTTTTCATTGCTATTCGAAATGGAACTCTTTCTTTTAATTGTTTGGCTATGTATTCTGCAAGAATAGTAGGCTGTTCATAAGGCTTTGCTATTATTGTGATAGCAATGTTGAGTTTTTGGTTCACAGAATTAAACCCTTTTGCTATATTTGCTACATTGGTTTGTAATTCTTTGATTCTTTGTGATTTACCCTCTCTTAAAAATTTTGGGAAGTCTAAGAAGCTCGTATAGATTACGACCTTTATCACATCGATACTTTTTTGAATCTCTATACGTGAAATGAGTTCCTCATCCGAAGGTATATTTATTGTTTTTTGTCCAGAATTCTTGATTGTTTTTTGTACATAATTCTTGATTGTTTTTTGTACATAATTCTTGATACAATTACGTATTTTTTGATCTTCCTGAAGACCTTTGGAGTAATTTTTTGGTTCTGCAAACCAAAGGGAATGGTGTCTTTGGGTTGTACCAAGTCTGAAACCAAGTGGATTTATTTTTTGTCCCATATACCCTCACTTTCCCTATTAGCCCATTTCAATTTCAGTCTGTTTCTATCTATCATATAGAAATACCTCTCTCTTATATCTGTATATTTAGTATATATCTCTATCCATCTTTTTTTAGCCATATTTGATCTTTCGATATATCTCTCAATACAATAGTTATATGACAGGTGGTTCTTTTTATCGGATAACTATGTCCTCGAGCTCGAGGTTTTAACTTTTTCCGGATAGTACCCCTGTTGACTTCGGCTTTGCTAATGATTAAATCTTTTTCCTTTAAACCCATATTGTGACTCGCATTGGCGGCTGCAGAATAAACCAATTTAAAAATGGGGTAACATGCTCGATAAGGCATGAGTGCTAATATCATAAGTGTTTCCTTGTAGGAACGCCCACGAATCTGATCAATGACTCTTCGCGCTTTGTGAGCAGACAGACAGATATGTTGACCTAAAGCGTATACTTCTACACCTTGGTCCTTCTTTCTCATAAGATTCACCTCCCACGAATGAACGATGAGCACCTAATATTCTATTCACTTTATTAATTCACATTAACGACGAGATTTATTATCGTTTCTCGTATGTTCCCGGAAATTCAGAGTAGGTGCAAATTCTCCCAATTTGTGACCTATCATACGCTCTGCTATATAAACAGGCAAATGTTCCTTTCCATTATGAATGGCAATTGTATGTCCGATCATTGTGGGTATAATGGTAGATGCCCGGGACCAAGTTATTATTATTTCTTTTTCCCCCTTCATGTTGAGTTTCTCAATTTTTCCTAATAAATGATTAGCAACAAAAGGATTTTTTTTTTTTCGTGAACGTGTCACAGCTAATTACTCCTATTTTTTTTCTTTTGTAACGACGAAGAAACATATTCGATGTTCAAGATTTTCCTATTTATTACGTCGACGAAGAATGAAATTATCGCTATATTTATTCTGTTTTCTACTTCTTCTTCCAAGCGCAGGATAACCCCAAGGGGTTGTGGGTTTTTTTCTACCAATGGGGGCCCTCCCTTCGCCACCCCCGTGAGGATGGTCTACAGGGTTCATAACCACTCCTCTGACTACAGGACGCTTACCTAGCCAACGCTTAGATCCGGCTTTACTCAAACTTTTCTGGTTCACACCAACATTACCCACTTGTCCGACTGTTGCTGAGCAGTTTTTGGATATCAAACGGACCTCCCCGGATGGTAATCTTAATGTGGCCGATTTACCCTCTTTTGCAATCAGTTTTGCTACAGCACCCGCTGCTCTAGCCAATTGCCCACCCTTTCCAAGTGTGATTTCTATGTTATGTATGGCCGTGCCTAAGGGCATATCGGTTGAAGTAGATTCGTCTTTTTGATCAATCCAAACCCCTTCCCAAACTGTACAAGCTTCTTTCCAAAGCATACGGCTTTCTGAATGTATATGAGGATATCTAGACAGATGGATCCTATATGAATCGTATGATGAAGTATCACATGAGTGGATAGATAGGAATCAAAATCTGCCGAATCACTCATGTGATGATATTCTACATCCTCGGTCTCCCCGTTCCGTCATCTGGCTTATGTTCTTCATGTAGCATTCAGACCGAATGACTCTATGAAATTACGTCGATACTTCCCCATATTAGGGGTAACGTAGGAGACATCTCTCTTTTTCCCCGGGGGGTAGAATTACCACTGCTTAGCTTTCAATTCGCCTCTGACCATCAAATGAAATGTGAATAACCCCTCTTCTTTTCTTTGAAACAAAGGGCGCTTCTGGTTCTGTCGGTGCTTCAAACAATTTTGTCTTCTCCATATTACCATATCTCTAGAGTCAATAATTTTATATGAGGAACTACTGAACTCAATCACTTGCTGCCATTACTCTTCAGTTTTCTGTTGAGGTCTATTCCGTAGAGGTATTCAAATAGGATCAGTGATCGATTTCTAGGTTTCGTCGTAAACCTGATTGGTTACTTCCAATTACGTAAATCCATGGTTCAAACCGCACTCAAAGGTAGGGCATTTCCCATTGAGATAGGACCTTCTGTACCCGAAAGAATGGTATCTCCAATTCTAGCCCCTCTGGGATGTAAAATATATCTCTTCTCACCATCCCCATAGTGTATGAGACAAATGTGTGCATTTCGATTAGGGTCGTATTCTATGGTTACGATTCTACCAGATATATCTTTTTCATTCCGTCGAAAATCCATTTTGCGGTATAGACGCTTATGACCCCCCCCTCTATGCCTAACGGTAATGATTCCTCTAGCATTCCGCCCTTTCCCACAATGACGCTGTCCATAGATCAAATTCTTTCGTGGATTGGATTTCCCTCGACTGTCTGCGGCCCCATTGCGTGTGCTCGGGGTAGAAGTTTTGTATAAATGTATCGCCGTGTTATTAAGTATTTTGATTGAAGCTCTTTTCTTTCTAAAAAAGAGGTGGAATAGAATAACCCGGTTGAAGCGTAATGATCATACGTCTGTAATGCATTGTATGTCCCATAATAGGTCCCATTCTTCGACCCTTTCCTGGGAGCCGATGACTATTCATAGCTATTACCTTAACACCAAAGAAGAGTTCGACCCAATGCTTTATTTCTGTCCTAGTTGATCCTGATTCGACATTAGAAGTATATTGATTCTTCCCCACCAATAACCGAACACTTTTTTCTGTAAATACTGCATATTTGATTCCATCCATAAATCCACTTTCTTCCCTATAAGTTCCAGTATTGATAAGAATTCTAGTTCTTACTGTTCATATGTTATAGTATGAATATACCACACCAATTCGTTCTCTATTAAGATTCGAATTAAGATTCGAATTCGAATCTACAGAATCGAAAGAATCTCATAGAAAACTCTCTAGAACTAGAAGATCGAAAGAATTTTGAAAACAAGAAAAACCCGTATATATACATATAAATATATATACGTTTCCGCATAAAATATATACATATAAATATACATACGTTTCCGCATAAAAGTACCATATATTTCTAGGATGATGATGATACAGAGCCAATTCCAATAGACTGAACTTATGAAACGCTCTCATCCCATTGGTGTGCATCCAGTAGGAATTGAACCTACGAATTCGCCAATTATGAGTTGGGCGCTTTAACCATTCAGCCATGGATGCTTGGATCATCATACATCGTGAATAACTAATTTCCAACCATGCCAACAAAACCGAAGAGAGGATATGAAGTCCAATTATGGATCTTCGAATTGAGAGAGATATTGAGAGAGATCAAGAATTTTCACTATTTGTTAGATTCCTGGACCAAATTCGATTTAGTGGGATCTTTCACTCACATTTTTTTCCACCAAGAACGTTTTCTGAAACTCTTTGACCCCCGAATTTGGAGTATCCTACTTTCGGGTTCAACAAGCAACCGATCTTTCACGCGCAAAGTTGTAGTACTGGTTAAGGGTGTAGTACTGATTCTAGTAGCGGTCCTTATATCTCGTATTCACCATCAAACTATGGTCGAAAGAAAAAATCTCTATTTGAGGGGGCTTCTTCCTATACCTATGAATTCCATTGGACCCAGAAATGATACATTGTTTGGGTCTTCCAATAGGTTGGTTGTTTCGCTCCTGTATCTTCCAAAAGGGAAAAAGATCTCTGAGAGTTGTTTCATGGATCCGAAAGAGAGTCCTTGGGTTCTCCCAATAACTCAAAAGTGTATCATGCCTAAATCTAACTGGGGTTCGCGGTGGTGGAGGAACCGGATCGGAAAAAACAGGGATTCTAGTTGTAAGATATCGAAAGAAACCGTAGCTGGAATTGAGATCTCATTCAAAGATAGCCAATATCTGGAGTTTCTTTTTGTATCCTATACGACGGATGATCCGATCCGCAGGGACCACGATTGGGAATGGTTTGATGGCCTTTCTCCGAGGAAGAAGCGAAACAGAATCAACTTGAATTCGGGACAGCTATTCGAAATCTTAGTGAAACACTGGATTTGTTATCTCATGCCTGCTTTTCGTGAAAAAAGACCAATGGAAGGGGAGGGTTTCTTCAAACAACAGGGATCGGATTTTTTGAGGAAGGTATCGAGAGAGAATTGGATTTGGTTAGACAATGTGTGGTTGGTAAACAAGGATCCGTTTTTTAGGAAGGTACGGAATGTATCGTTAAATATTCAATATGATTCCACAAGATCTAGTTTCGTTCAAGTAACGGATTCTAGCCAATTGAAAGGATCTTCTGATCAATCCAGAGATCATTTCGATTCCATTAGTAATGAGGATTCGGAATCTCACACATTGATCAATCAAAGAGAGATTCAACAACTCAAAGAAAGATCAATTCTTTGGGATTGGGATCCTTCCTTTCTTCAAACGGAACGAACAGAGATAGAATCAGACCGACTCCCGAAAAGCCTTTCTGGAGATTCCTCAATGTCCCGGCTATTCGCGGAACGTGAGAAGCAGATGATTCGTCATCTGCTTCCGGAAGAAATCGAAGAATTTCTTGGGAATCCTACAAGATCAATTCGTTCTTTTTTCTCTGACAGATGGTCAGAACTTCATCTGGGTTCGAATCCTACTGAGAGGTCCGATCCTAAATTGTTGAAGAAACAACAAGATGTTTCTTTTGTCCCTTCCAGGCGATCGGAAAAGAAAGAAATAGTGGATCTAGTCAAGATAATTACGTATTTACAAAAGACCATCTCAATTCATCCTATTTCATCAGATCCGGGATGTGATATGGTTCCGAAGGATGAACCGGATATGGACAGTTCCAATAAGATTTCATTCTTGACCCAAAATCCATTTTTGGATTTATTTCATCTATTCCATGACCGAAACAGGGGGGGGGACACGTTACACCAGGATTTTGAATCAGAAGAGAGATTTTCAAAAATGGCAGATCTACTCATTCTATCAATCACCGAGCCGGATCTGGTGTATGATTATGATAGGGTATTTTTTCCCTTTTCTGAGGTATTCAACTCCGGGGATGAATCGAAAACGAAATCTTTATTGGTTGTACCTCCTATTTTTTCTGAAGATCCAAAACCAAAAAGAGTGGTATTTGCTAGCAACAACATAATGGAGGCAGTCAATCCATATAGATTGATCCGAAATCTGATTCAAATCCAATATAGCACCTATGGGTATCTAAGAAATGTATCAAATCGATTTTTTTTAATGTTAATGAATCGATCCGATCGCAACTTCGAATATGGAATGAAAGGGGATCCAATAGGAAATGAGACTCTGAATCATAGAACTAGAATGAAATATACGATCAAGCAGCATCTCTCGAATTTGAAAAAGAGTCAGAAGAAAGGGTACGACCCTCTTAGTTCTCGAACCGAGAGATCCATGAATCGGGATCCTAATGCATATAGATACAAATGGACCAATAATTTCCAGGAACATTTCATTTCTGAGTCGAAGAGCCGTTTTCAATTTCAAGTAGTGTTCGATCGATATCATCATCATCGAGATCGATTATGTATTCATCGATCTCGATATCGATTCCGTAGTCATCTGAATCGATTCCGTAGTCATCTGAATCGATTCCGTAGTCATCGATCTCGAGATCGATTCCATATTCATCTGAATCGATTATGTATTCATCTGAATCGATTCCGTAGTCATCTGAATCGAGATCGATTCCATATTCATCTGAATCGATTCCGTAGTCATCTGAATCGATTCCGTAGTCATCTGAATCGATTCCGTAGTCATCTGAATCGATTCCGTAGTCATCTGAATCGATTCCGTAGTCATCTGAATCGATTCCGTAGTCATCTGAATCGATTCCGTAGTCATCTGAATCGATTATGTATTCATCTGAATCGATTCCGTATTCATCTGAATCGATTACGTATGAATCCGACTCAATATTTGATTGATTGGGCCGAGTTTATGGCCAAACTGTCGAAGTCACATCCCTTTTTGACGAAGTCACCTCGTTTCCTTTTGTCGAAGGCATCTTTATTTTTGTCGAATTCACTTCCCTTTTTGTCGAAGTCACTTCTCCTCTTTTTGTCGAAGTCACTTCTCTTTTTGTCCTTTTTGTCGAAGTCACTTCCTTTTTTATTTTTGAGTATCGGAAGTACCCCCATTCCTGGGTCTGAGATCCCCATCTATATCTATGAATTGAAAGGGCCGAATGATCCACTCTACAATCAGTTGTTAGAATCAATAGGTGTTCAAATCGTTCCTTTTAATAAATGGAAACCCTTCTTATTGGATGATCATGATCCTTCCCAAAAATCGAAATTATCGATCAATGGAGGCACAATCTCACCATTTTTGTTCAAGAAGACAAAATGGATGATTGACTCATTCCATACTAGAAAGAATTGCAGGAAAGACTTTGATAACACAGATTCCTATTTCTCAATGATATCCCACGATCGAGACAATTGGCTGAATCCCGTGAAACCATTTCATAGAAGTTCATTGATATCTTCTTTTTCGAAAGCAAATCGACTTCGATTCTTGAATAATCCGCATCACTTCTGGTTCTATTGTAACAAAAGATTCCCTTTTTATGTGGAAAAGGCCCTTCTCAAGAATTCTGATCTTACGTATGGACAATTCCTCAATATCTTGTTCATTCGCAACAAAAGATTTTCTTTGTGCGTCGGTAAAAAAAAACATGTTTTTTTGGAGCGAGATACGATTTCACCAATCGAGTCACAGGTATCTAAGATATTCATACCTAACGATTTGCCACAAAGTGGTGACGAAACGTATAACTTGTCCAAATCTTTCCATTTTCCAATTCGATCCGATCCATTCGTTCGTAGAGCTATTTATTCGATCGCAGACATTTCTGGAACACCTCTAACAGAGGGACAAATAGTCCATTTTGAAAGAACGGATTGTCCACCTCTTTCAGATATGAATCTATCTGATTCAGAAGGGAAGCAGTATCTCAATTTCCATTCAAACATGGGTTTGATTCACACTTCATGTGCTGAGAAATCCAAAAAGAGGAAAAAAGGGAGTCTTAAATGGGTTGAGAAACGGCAGATGCATAGAACCCTTCAACGAGAGCGTGCTTTTTCAAATCTCTCAAAATGGAATCTGTTCCAACCGTATCTGCCGTGGGTCTTTACTTCGACAGGGTTCAAATATCTAAAATTCGCCCTTTTAGATACTTTTTCAAACCTATTGCTAAGTAGCAGTCACATATCCATTTTTCAGGATATTCTGGAGACATCATGGTGGATTCTTCAGACAAAATTGTGGGCGATTCTTTCAAAATGGAATCTCAGTGAGATTTCGAGTCAGTGTTTACAGAATCTTCTTCTGTCCGAAGAAATGATTCATCGAAATAATGAGTCACCCCTATGGCTGAGATCATCAAATGCTCGGGAGTTCCTCATCCTTTTCCTTCTTCTTGTTGCTGGATATCTCGTTGGTACACATCTTCTCTTTGTTTCCCGAGCCTCTAGTGAGTTACAGACGGATTTCAAAAAGATCAAATCTTTGATGATTCCATCATACATGATTGAGTTGCGAAAACTTCTGGATAGGTATCCTACATCTCAGCGGAATTCTTTCTGGTTAAAGAATCTCTTTCTAGTTGCTCTGGAACAATTAGTCTATTTTCTAGAAGCAATATGGGGTTCTGCTTTTAACATGCTATTGGGTGGCGGTCCCGCTTATGGGTTCAAATCAATAGGTTCTAAGAAGCCATTTTGGAATATCAATCTCATCGGTATCATCGATTTCCTAAGGATCATACCAAATCCCATCAATCGAATCACTTTTTCGAGAAATACGAGACATCTAAGTCGTACAAGTAAAGAGATCTATTCATTGATAAGAAAAAACGTGAACGTTGAGTGGATTGATGATCAAATAGAATCCTGGGTCGCGACCAGTGATTTGATTGAGGATGAAGAAAGAGAATTCTTGGTTCAGTTCTCCACCTTAACGACAGAAAAAAGGATGGATCAAATGCTATTGAGTCTGACTCATAGTGATGGTTTATCAAAGAATGACTCTAGTTATCAAATGGTTGAACAACTGGGATCAATTTACTTACGATACTTAGTTGACATTCATCAAAAGGATCTAATGAATTATGAGTTCAATAGATCCTGTTTAGCAGAAAGACGGATATTCCTTGCTCATTTTCAGACAATCACTTATTCACAAACCTCGTGTGGGGCTACTCGTTTTCATTTCCCATCTCATGGAAAACCCTTTTCGCTCCGCTTAGCCCTATCCCCCTCTAGGGGTATTTTAGTGATAGGTTCGATAGGAACTGGACGATCCTATTTGGTCAAATCCCTCGCGACAAACTCCTATGTTCCTTTCATTACGGTAGTTCCGAACAAGTTCCTGGATGACAGTCCTTATCGTATGGATGAGATCGATCCTTATGATAGTGACGCTGACGATCTTTATAGTGATTATAGTGATGATAGTGACGCTATTGATATTGATGAGAGTGACGATAGTGATGAGAGTGACGATAGTGATGAGAGTGACGATAGCGATAGCGATGATGACCTTGATATAGATGATATAGAGCTGCTAAATGAGCTAACTATGGATATGGATAGACTAGACCGATTTAGTATCCCCCTTACATTCGAATTAGCAAAAGCAATGTCTCCTTGCATACTATGGATTCCAAACATTCATGATCTGTCTGTGCGTGCGTCGAATGACTTATCCCTCGGTCTATTAGTGAACTCTCTCTCCAGGGATTGTGAAAGATGCTCCACTAGCAATATCCTTGTTATTGCTTCGACTCATATTCCCCAAAAAGTGGATCCCGTTCTAATAGCTCCGAATAAATTTAATACATGCCTTAAGCTACGAAGGCTTCTTATTCCACAACAACGAAAGCACTTTTTCACTCTTTCATATAATAGGGGCTTTCACTTGGAAAAGAAAATGTCCCATCCTAATGGATTCGGGTCCATAACCATGGGTTCCAGTGTACGCGATCTTGTCGCACTTACCAATGAGGCCCTATCCATTAGTATTGCACAGAAGAAATCCATTATAGACACTCATACAATTCGATCCGCTCTTCATAGACAAACTTGGGATTTGCGAGCCAAGGTAAGACCGGTTCAGGATCATGGGATCCTTTTCTATCAGATAGGAAGGGCTGTTGCACAAAATGTACTTCTAAGTAATGGCCTCATAGATCCTATATCTATCTATATGAAGAAGAGATTCCCTAAGGAAGGGGGTTCTTATTTGTACAACTGGTACTTCGAGCTTGCAACGAGCATGAAGAGATTAACGATACTTCTTTATCTTTTGAGTTGTTCTGCCGGATCGGTCGCTCATGATCTTTGGTCTCTACCCGGACCCGATGAAAAAAATGGGATCACTTCTTATTTGGTTGAGACTGATTCTGCTCTAGTTCGTGGCCTATTAGAAGTATTCGAAGGAGAAGGCGCTCTGGTGGGATCCTCGCGGACAGAAAAAGATGGCAGTCAGTTTGATAATGATCGAGTGACATTGCTTCTTCGGTCCGAACGAAGGAATCCCTTAGATATGATGCAAAATGGATTTTGTTCTAGCGTTGATCAGAAATTTCTCTATGAAAAAGACGAATCGGAGTTTGAATTGGAAGAAGGGGTTGCATTTGGAGAAGGAGACCTCGACCTGCAACAGATAGAGGAGGATTTCTTCAATCACATAGTTTGGGCTCCTAGAATATGGTACCCCGATCTATTTGGTTGTATCGAAAGGCCCAATGAATTGGGATTTCCCTATTGGGCCAGGTCATTTCGGGGCACGCGAATCATTTCTCATCAAGAGAATGATTCGGAAGAGAATGATTCGGAGTTCTTGCAGAGTGGAACCATGCAGTACCAGACACGAGATCGATTTTACAAAGAACAAGGCTTTTTTCAAATAAGCCAATTTCTTTGGGACCCTGCGAATCCATTCTTTTTCGATGCGCCTGTGTTTTCACGTCGAGAATTCTTTGCAGATCAAGAGATGTCAAAGGGGCTTCTTACTTCCCTAACAAGTCATCCTACATCGATGTCTAAAAGCTGGTTCATCAAGAATACGCAAGAAAATCACTTCGAATTGTTGATTCATCGCCAGAGATGGCAGAGATGGCTTAGAACCAATAGTTCATTATCTAATGGGTCTTTCCGTTCTAATACTCCATCCGAGAGTTCTCAGTATTTATCAAATCTGTTCCTATCTAACGGAACGCTATTGGATCAAATGACAAAGACATTGTTGAGAAAGAGATGGCTTTTCCCGGATGAGATGAACCATTTGATTCATTTAACAGGAGAAAGATTTCCCATTCCTTAGCCGGAAAGATATGGGGCCATGAAAGGGGGATTAAGTGGAACAG